AAATAATGAGACATTATTGCGCTCTGATTTGTAAAGATGGAAGCTCAAACGAAAAAAAGTATCGACCGTTCAAGTATTCAAAATTGCATGGTAAAAACGAGCATAAGAGAAACATATATACGTGGTATCTATCCATCTATATTGAATTGCGGATACAGAAATGATAGAATCGTTTCTGATTGGACCAAATGCGGGTTTACTATAGAAGATGAAAGAAGATTGCCAAGAAATCAAAGAGGAGAAAAACTTTTTCGAGATAGGAAATCAGTTCAGTATTTAATGAATTCAACGGTTCCAGTCTAAATGAAGAAATCAAATAAAAAGGAAAACGACATCTCAATCAAAATGAGATACTAATCTCAAAACAAAAAAGAGGGGGATATGGCGAAATTGGTAGACGCTACGGACTTAATTGGATTGAGCCTTGGTATGGAAACCTACTAAGTGAGAACTTTCAAATTCAGAGAAACCCCGGAATTAAAAAAAAATGGGCAATCCTGAGCCAAATCCTTTTTTACAAAAACAAAGGTCCAGAAGGTGAAAAAAGGATAGGTGCAGAGACTCAATGGAAGCTGTTCTAACAACTGGAATTGACTGTGTTGCATTGGTAGAGGAATCCTTCCATTGAAACTTCCGAAAAGATGAAGGATGTACGTATATACATACGTATACGTACTGAAATACTCTATCAAATGATTAATGACGACCTGAATCTGTATTTTTTATATGAAAAACGGAAAAATTGTTGGGAATCGATTCCATATTGAAGAAAGAATCAAATATGCATTGATCAAAGCATTTGCCTCACGGTCTGATAGTTCTTTTGTATAACTAATTAATCGGACGAGAATAAAGATAGAGTCCTATTCTACATGTCATTATCGGCAACAATGAAATTTATAGTAAGAGGAAAATCCGTTGATTTTAAAAATCGTGAGGGTTCAAGTCCCTCTATCCCCAAAAAAAGCCCATTCGACTCCTTAACTATTTATCTTATCCTTTTTTTTAGTAGTTCAAAAAGAGTTATCTTTCTCATTCACCCTACTTTTTTACAAATGTATCCGAGATAAAAATTTTTCTATTATGTCAAGTCTTATGATATATGATACATGGACAAATGACCCTCTTTAACCACAGACTCCCCGAACGAGTCACGGTTGCCATCGTTCTTCATCCTGAAACTTACAAAGTCTCCGATCCAAGAAATTCTAACACCTGGACAAGACTTTGTAATACCCTTTGAATTGACATAGACCTAAGTTATCTAGTAATATGAAAATGTGGTCTCGGTATCGGGAATGGGAATGGGAATGGTCGGGATAGCTCAGCTGGTAGAGCAGAGGACTGAAAATCCTCGTGTCACCAGTTCAAATCTGGTTCCTGGCACATGATAAATTTGTATGAGTCTTTTTTTCTATAAATTACTTAAGACTTAAGATAAATCGACATATATATATTCATTAATAGTTTAGATCATACTACATACTTGTCTCCATCTTGGTCTTTGGATAAATACCCCATCTATAAAATAGATGGGTAAAGTATGTAACAAAAAGAAATTCTATTTTATATTCTTTTTTCTCTTTCGTTCAAAAAGAAAGTTAATGCCTAATATGCATATCCATATTTGAAAAGTTAAATATGTTGTTAGCCTATCCATAATACAAACGAGACTTCAATTACTATGGTTACTCTAGAACAGAACCTCGAATCTCTGGAATTGTAGAAGTGCAGATAAGTTTCGTATTTTTCAATGAGCATCTTGTATTTCATAAAAATTGGGGGCAATATAATCCTTACGTAAAGGCCACCCTATCCAACTTTCAGGCATTAAGATGCGTTTCAAACGCGGATGATTATCATAAGATATTCCCAACATATCAAAAGATTCCCGTTCTTGAAAATCCACACTTTTCCAAACCCAGAAAACAGACGGAATTCGAGGATTCTTCCTCGGGGCAAATACTTTTATGCATACCTCTTCTGGTTGATCCACGTCATACTCTATTCTCGTAAGATGATACACACTAGCTAACAGTCCCCCTGGTGCTAAATCATAGGCACATTGGGAGCGTAGATAATTGTAACCATATATATATAAAATGACAGCAATGGAATGCCAATCCTCGGGTTTTATTTGTAAAGTCTCTATTCCTTGGTAATCAAAGCCCAACGATCTATGAATTAGTCCATGCTTGACTAACCAAGCAGACAAACGACCCTGCATCTTTTTTATCTCTCCCGCATTGTTATTTGTATAAGTATTTTGCATTGACGATGAAATTTTTGCAGATTGGACCACTACTTGTTTTTCTGTACAAAGAAAATCTGTCTAATTTAAAAATTCGTGGGAAGAGGCTGAACTTTTGTATTTGAAAAATGTTTCGGGAGGGATCTCTGAAGTATATGTCGGTTGATAAAGGAACTCCCGATCATAATTTCCAGTATGAATACTACGCCCAACCTTAAATTTGTGATTAGTTGTAAAACACCGATTCTC